GAATTCTGTCACTTAGACTTATTAAAGTCATAGGTTTTTTTTATAGAATAGCAAAACAAAAATAAAATGATTCAAATTATACCATTATTATGATATTACATATTCGAATTTGAGAAAAATAAAAAGATTCGGTATTTGGGAGATAAAGACAAAGATAAAAAAATCAGATAAAATCCATTTTTTAGCACTTAACCGCCTTTATGTTAGGGATTTCGTTGTTCAAAAAATGATTAGCAGAGAAGAGAGATATTTGTACTTTACTGATTTTTGAGTAGAATACGATTTGAAGTGTATAAGAAGGGTTGCATTTATTAAATATTAAACACGTATGCAGATAGCTATAATATCCGACTTCTCTTTTATTGCCGGTTCTATTCGGGACAGCCTGGGTCGTGTTCTATCAAAAGAGAATTTCTATTCAATGCAAAATTGAAGTGAAGTAGGATAATTTTATGATAATTCCCTATCAACAACATATCTAAATAATAGATATCTGTGTAACAATTTATGTTATGGGGTTTACATATACTCATATGTTTTGTTATAATTGAAATTGAGAAGGATTTTTTGATTGAAAAAATCAATACTGATTAGTTCTGTTTCAATTTGTATTTTCTTATGTCATTAGGAAAACACAATTTGAGATTCAAATCCCAGAATCGTTCATGAATTCGAAGTAAGCAGTCAATAGTTAATGGTTCCAATTTGTCGGATAAAAATACACATTTGATTTCTCAATAGAAAAGCGAGAGAATGTTTTTAGCATTGTGTATTTTCAGATACTATACAATCAATCGAAGGGATGGATCAAATCCAATCAAAAAGGGGTGTTTCTTTTAGGAAAAGAAAAGGATTAAGGAAAACAGGAGTCAAAATGCAAGTACAATAAAAATTCAGTAATCCGGGAAAATTTTCATCTATTTTGTATCATTTTGGCGGCATGGCCGAGTGGTAAGGCGGGGGACTGCAAATCCTTTTTCCCCAGTTCAAATCCGGGTGTCGCCTGATCAACAAAAAACTCGAAATCTCTTCTTCTCTTCTGTTCTGCTGATATAACTCGCAGAATACGTCCCCGGTAGAAGCATAGGAAACAGACTGTTGCTACTTTGTTTGATTCTAAGCATGTGGTCTGAAGGTTTTCTAAAAGATTGTGAATCCTCGTTCGCATCTAGGATTCAAGGAAATATTCTAATCTACTGGTAGAGGGGCTATCAAGACTTCACGACTCCCTTCTATTACTAAGGGAAGGTCTAATGACTGGATCTTGAATCAGATTGTAGAGCCTGATAGGAAATTCATAGGAAATTCAATTAATAGTTTTGGAAAGGGGCGGAAGTTGCTTTATATACGACGGACTCGCGAGAATCTCTGAGTGCTCAGGTATCCAATCAATATTAGATTGGATGAATAATTGACTTTTATAGAAAAAGGGGCAAAAAGAAATTCTTTCTTTTTGGCAACCCCTAGTCAAGCCCCCTGTTTCACAGCGATAATCTTCACAGCGATAATCGGGAAAGGGGGTACGGATTAGGTCAAATGAGAAAATAGAGGTCTATAATAGATAGTGATTTCTCTTTTTTAGTGATTTCTCCCCTTCTGTTTTTACTTAGAAGGTCAACAAAACAAAAAAAGAATAGGACTTATTATTCTTATTCCTACATGTTCCCATTCCCTTGGGATGTTACTACGTATTTTGCTTGTGTTTAATCTTTCCCGATTCGAAATCATAATCGATTTATTTGATTGGTTTCTCAATAGTGTTTGGTCAGAATCCCTTTTTGACTCTGCACCATTGATTCCACTATTATTAGTGAGGAATAATGGAATAATTCCTTCGTATTTATAGGGATAGGGGACATAATTCACATGGATATAGTAAGTCTCGCTTGGGCTGCTTTAATGGTAGTCTTTACATTTTCCCTTTCACTCGTAGTGTGGGGAAGAAGTGGGCTCTAGAAGTACTACTAATTGAGTTCAGGAATCAAAGCGTATCAATTGTTTTATAGATCGTTCTGCAACGCATTTTGAACTATTTCAAATAAAAATCTCTGAATTTCGAATCCCATTGGACTCCAATGGAGTAATCTATGATATGAATCATACTCTTTCAATCAAAGAGATATTTCAGCGATTCCCGTGTTTGTATTTCGAAAAGAAAGGGATTCAGATGATTGGAAATTTATTCCAACCTAAAATTCTTCCGAAATTTTCTATTTCAATCAATGGGAATGGGGCTCTTACTATCTTTATAGATGCATACTGAGGAAGACCGGACCCCCTTTTTTTTTTATTTCTTTCCCTCTTTACTGTTCAAAGAAGGAGTTGTTTTGTTAAGTGTATACGCACTTTCTACGAGAAATGATATAGAGATAGTGGTTGTCTAACGAGAGACTAGGCAATAATAAGATCTTGCCTCGGGCGAGTCCCATATTGGGCAGTTTGGTTTCTAACTTGAGAAAGGCGATTTATGCTTTATCGACTTATTTCATATCATGGTTCGGGCGTTCAAAATAGGTGAGGTTTCCTCTTCCTTATTAGGAAAAGGAAAGGAATTAGAATCCTAAGATAAGAATTATTTCAGATTGATCGGAACAAATAGATGTAGCAAATTGGGTGTTATGTCAATTCCATACAATATATGGAATTAATATACACATATATGAAGAGAATATTGTAGATTGAGTAGATTGATCTATAGAAACTTAAGCCTTTACTAGATTAAAACTTTATAAACTAAGTTTATAGACTAAGAGATAGATAGTATGGTAGAAAGAAATAGATTAATCTTTCTACCATACTATCTATTTCTTAGAATACTGCTGATTATAGTCCGCTCATTTCATTTAAGTTAAGACGTGAAATTGGAATCCTTTTCATTTGACTTCTTATCAATTTTTGATAAGAACTCAGAAGGAAAGTTTCATTCAAATTCATTTGAAAATTCAATTGAATTAATCATTTTGACTGACTGTTTTTACGTAAATGATAAGTAGAAAAGCGGTAGGAACTAGAATGAATAGTGCAGTAGCAATAAATGCAAGAATATTTACTTCCATAATATCATCGGTTTTTTACTTCGCAATAACTCGGGATTTAATCCCCTAGAGATGATAAATCTTTCGTCTGTAAATTAAATGAATGAATTACCTCTCGATGATCTTGGATCTTGAATCGGATCAATATCATGAATAACAATATCTGATCTATCAAATCAACCCGTCGTCGAGACTTGAATAGTATAACATAGGAAGTTCTTTTATCCATACCGAATCAAAATTTGGATTCCTGACCAAATCAATCCAAAATTCCTTTTTTTATCATCCGCTTCCTTGTTTTTTTCTATAACCTACCTTGCGTCTTCCTTGGGCAATCATCTGATGAAGGATCATCAGATTGCCTTTCCACTTCGATTAATTACATAGTTACAAACCTAAACAAACAATAAAAGCGAAATGGAAAAAATAGGAAAGAAAAAAGAAATAAAGACTCCTTTTTTCTTTGGGAATGAAAGTATGCCCCCGACACCCTTTACTAGTTCATAGAATAGGGAAAAATGAATTGATGTATTTATTGGATATTGGATCCGTCGGGACTGGCGGGGCTCGAACCCGCAGCTTCCGCCTTGACAGGGCGGTGCTCTGACCAATTGAACTACAATCCCAGGGAAATAAGGGATCTAGCAGAAAATTTGATTCTTTTTTATCTTCGTATGGGGTATTTCTGAAGGGGGGTTATACCATCTCATGGTAGATTGGCAAATTATTGGGCCGAGCTGGATTTGAACCAGCGTAGACATATTGCCAACGAATTTACAGTCCGTCCCCATTAACCGCTCGGGCATCGACCCAGGAAGAATCAATTTTAGGCTTATTGGTAATTCATGATCAACTTCCTTTCGTAGTACCCTACCCCCAGGGGAATTCGAATCCCCGCTGCCTCCTTGAAAGAGAGATGTCCTAAACCACTAGACGATGGGGGCCAACTTGCCCAACCGCCCTCATACTATGATCATAGTATGATCAGTTTTTTGAAATTGTCAATATAATATAATGGAATGATATGATTAGATCCGAGAGATCTTTCCGTTTTTCAGAATTATATAGAATTTTTTGATTCGTCATTCATATTCATGAATCGTTCATTAGAATCGCCATTCTCTATATAAATTTACTAAAATAAATCTAGTAAGCGGGATCAAGAAGTTATCGAAAATTTTCTCTAAGACTTTAGTTTTTAGTTCAAGGGGACAAGTAGAATCTCTTCATCACATGATTCGATGAAATATCTTGAAATTTATTTTATGTCGAATTGGTAAGTGTCCATCTATGTTATGGATCAATCAAGTGAATTTTGTTTTGATAGGGATCATCTCAATAAAAGAAATTAGGGCCAGTCTTGAAACAATTCATTTTACCCTAGACTTGCTAGGCAAATCCATTTTGATTATTCAAAACCACTAGCCACTATGAGTCTACTGCATATACTTATATATATAATATGTGCATATAGAGATTTTATCTACATAGTGACTCGTTCGGGAATTAAATCAACAAAGCCCTTTTAACTCAGTGGTAGAGTAACGCCATGGTAAGGCGTAAGTCATCGGTTCAAATCCGATAAGGGGCTTTTCTTTTTTTCATAAATTTTTTTTTTCATAAAAATCCAGTCATAGTATTCAGAAAATAGAGATATTTTGTTTTTATTTGGAATACAAAAGGAACTAACCGGATAATACGTTATCATTATACTGAGTTAGAGTATAGTAGTTCTAGTTAGAAAATGGAACATTTGTTCGGTCAATTTTCATTATTATGAATAATCATAAGCCGCCTCTTGAATCACCAAAGATCCCTATTACCAATCAAATCCATTGGAAAGATTCGAAATCAACAAAAAAAAAAGTAAGTGGACCTGACCCATTTAATTATGACTATATCCGCTATTCTGATATTAAAATTCGATAGAGATGAAATTTGAAAAAGAATTTGTCGATATTTCCG